AATGGATTGCTAATTATGCCTAGATCTCATATAAATGGAAATTTTATTGATAAGACCTCTTCAATTGTAGCCAATATCTTATTACGAATAATTCCGACAACTTCAGGAGAAAAAAAGGCATTTACCTATTACAGAGATGGTGCGATTTGATTCTTTTTTCTTGTTTTTTTTAGCCCTCACCTCAGTCTTACGAGAAAGAGACGCGGTTCGGTATAGAAAGAACGAAATTCTTGAAATAAACCTACGCTCGGTGAAGGTGAAGTTTGGAGATAGAACAATTCCTTCTATCGTGTATCCTCGATTGATGCAGCCTCAGATGTTTCAATTGTTGATTTGAGTATTGAGCGAAAGGTTACACCTATGGGTTCTGTATTGCGGGTCAATCCTACACTACATTAGTACCAATAGACGGCATAAGGGAAAAAGCACTACACCTAGGAATCAACAACACAAAAACTTTGTTATAAATTCCCCCTTTCCTTATCGGTATCGGGACTAACAAGAATGGTTGGGACAACAAACATCCATCTCGTTTGTACTTTGGATACCCGTATAACCATCAAAGATCGTTGAAGTGACTAATTCCTGGAAATAGAAGGCGTTGAGAACAAAGAAATTGTTGGAGTTACCATTTATATCTAACACTAATATGATTGGTGTTAAGAAAAAACCTCTTGCGGGAAGGCTGGCTAGAGATTTCTTGTAAAAATACTAGTTCCTTTCAGTTCATAATGAGATGAGAATAGTTCAATTTTTATTCTATGGATTATTCCCCTTAGTACTATGCGCAGAAGGGAGGAGCCGTATGAGATGAAAATCTCATGTACGGTTCTGGAACGGAGATTTTTTGAATAGAATGAACGACCGTAACGGATGTTGGCTCAATCCGAAGGAAATTATGCGGAAGCTTTACAGAATTATTATGAAGCTACGCGACCAGAAATTGATCCCTATGATCGAAGTTATATACTCTATAACATAGGCCTTATACACACAAGCAATGGAGAGCATACAAAGGCTTTGGAATATTATTTCCGGGCACTAGAACGAAACCCATTCTTACCACAAGCTTTTAATAATATGGCCGTGATCTGTCATTACGTGCGACTATCTCCACTATAGAAATAAGGAAAAAAAGCAAAGATCAAATTGGCTAGTAAATACTAGAAAAAATAGGCTTTCTACATAATGCATCGTCCAAAGCAACGATTTTTATCAGCTGTAGCAAGGAAAGAGACTTCACGAGAACCAAAAGAGGAAGAAAAAAAAAAAAAAATGAGTGCAGCCTATATACTATATTCTATGGATAAAGGATCAAATTGATAGAGAAAGCACCGTAAAGATCAATTAGCGAGCTATTGAGTCGATACAGTTAAGAACTGCTTACTTATGTCATGATATGGGACAAAAGTTAGGAATCAACTTATGTAATAGAGTCGATCCACTAAGGTATTGAGCAGCGGTGTAGCATCAGATCCCAAAGATAGTAAGTTCTTTTTTCTTATGGAAAAAAGTCTTTTTCAAAGATTCTATATGAATTCCATATATGAAACCGAGATAGTTACCTTTCAGAAAATTCTAACGATATTGTGGGGATACCTATGCTTCATTCTTCTGAAGGTGGGAGAAAAGATCAAACTGATTCTGATTATTGATCAAAATTAGGGTTTGAAACTTATGTAATTAACTTCTTCTGGTTAACCCAAGAAAAAATGGGATAGGTTTATGAGAAATCTAATTCAGTTAGCATAGGGTAGATTAAGATAGGACACAAAAAGAATCGATTTTTGAGCCGTATGAGATAGGAAACTCTCAAGTACGGTTCTAAGGGAAGGAACCACCTATTCCGACCGGGGAGAACAGGCCATTCTACAGGGTGATTCTGAAATTGCGGAAGCTTGGTCCGATCAAGCTGCTGAGTATTGGAAACAAGCTATAGCGCTTACTCCAGGTAATTATATTGAAGCACATAATTGGTTGAAAATCACGAAGCGCTTCGAATAAAACCACTCTCTTTTTTAATGAATTAAAAAAAAATAGGTTTGGTTGTTGGATCCATCAATCAAATAAAATAGATCGTTCCTATGAGAAGATCTAATCAAGAATTTCATTATATCTCTTCCTTCTGCATTATATTTTGTACGGTATCTCATAGGGATAAATGATATGGATACAGTATAGAATAGAACTAATAAAGTAAAGCTAATAAAAAATACTAAATATAGATAAGATATCAGAATGATTTTATCTTATTAATTCTAATGAATGATCTTGTGATTTGTAATAAAGTAATGTGATTTGTAATAAAGTAATAAGATATTATGTTCCATGTAAGTAGATCCATATAGGTACTTATACCTTCATTCAGATATAAATACACTAGGTTTAGGCTGCGCAAAAAAATAGTTTTTTCGTCACGCCGGGAAAGGATTTTCCAAGGTAAAAGGGTCCGTTGGGCACCTAATCGTTATGTCATAATAGATCCGAACACTTGCCTCGG